CCAAGCACTACACTTAGATTTATTAGATTTGTTGCTAAAATATCGGTATTAAACCCGAAACCCCCAGCGGATGGCCAATGACCCAAGGAAAGGAAAGAATCGGTTACATTTTTCATATGCTTTCCTCTTATAGATAGGACTAACCAATTTGAACAGAGTTCTTTTTGTATCACTTCGCCCCCCCTTTTTTTATTGATTTCTTTTTTTTTTATTATGAATTTCCTTATTCTAAATATGAATAATTTTCAATAAACATTTTTTCTAAATTCCAAATAATCTATTTATTAGTCCCAGGTCTCGTGTCAATTGAGAAATACCTCGTTCGTTGCAACACTTCCTAAAAGTCAAAAAAAAAAGTTTCCATTAAGAACGGGAGGGAAGAAAGCGAGTGGGTCTGCTATGTTAATTCCTCATCCTCAAATCAATCCATCCCGGGGGATATTGTCTCAACTCAAGGAAGAAGTGATTGTAGGGATGAAGTTTTGATATAATTCGACAAGCCCACGGCAATAAAATAAGAAAATTTAGGTATGTATTTTTCAATTTATAGGATTAAACAAAAGGATTCGCAAATAAAAGCGCTAATGCCACGACCAGTCCGTAAATCGTTAAAGCTTCCATAAAAGCCAGACTAAGCAATAAAGTACCTCGTATTTTACCTTCTGCTTCTGGTTGTCTCGCGATACCTTCTACGGCTTGGCCCGCAGCAGTACCTTGACCAACTCCAGGTCCAATAGAAGCAAGTCCTACAGCCAATCCAGCAGCAATAACGGAAGCAGCAGAAATCAGTGGATTCATATTAAGTTCCTCGTACAAAAAAAAAAAAGAAATGGTTAATGATACAATCAACCAATGAATTATTACTTAACATCACTAAGACCTATCCGGAAAAAAAAAATAACTAAGAACTATGAATTGAAATGACAATATTACTGAATCATCAGAACTACTTCGATATCTCGTTTTTAGTTCCTATCCATGGAGTCTTTGTAAATCTATACGATTCTAATTCTTTCATTTCTTTGTTCCGAACCATTCCATTCTTTCAATTCTTCGCCCTTTCTCTTCGATATGCTTGACTTCATTTGTTTATTCATTCAATCCACAGTTACAGATAAAACGGAAGGGCTTGCATTGGAATCCATCTAAATTCAGTGGGATGGGAAATATATGGGTAGCCCATATATAACTAGTGAATATCTAATATCACATATACATGTGTTTCTTTCATAATGTAAACAAACTATCTGTATCTTATATTGAATCGGATTCTAGAATCATTCTTCGAAACATATACAGGGATTGGATTCTAGCCCGCCCTTACATATACCTAGCTAGACCTACCTAACTTAATAAGTTATATAGTTTTTCTTTCTTTTTTTTTGTTTAGGCGCACATCGGAAACAGATAACATAACAATTCTTATTTAAATTATGAATCGTAATTGACTGAACAAATATAAATAGAATATCGATTGGAGAGGTATAACATAAATGGGCCAAACAGGAATCTTAGGAAAAAGATCTTTTCGATCTCTTTCCTTTTTTTTTTTACAATTCTCTAATATCGTACATTTTTTTTCTTGCTCCTACTCTAGATCGTATATACCGGTATTTGTATATATCATGTTCCCCGAGTAAATTATCTTGAGACGCCCATGAGTTGGGATAAGCTTCTTTTTTTTGAGAAAAAAAAAGACCATTTCGGAAGCTAGTCAATGATGACCCTCCATGGATTCGCCTATATAAGCTGCGGCTAGAGTTGCAAAAATAAGAGCTTGAATCCCGCTTGTGAATAATCCAAGGAACATGACGGGTATAGGAACCACCGAAGGTACTAAAGAAACAAGAACAACAACTACTAATTCATCAGCTAATATATTCCCGAAAAGTCGAAAACTAAGTGATAAAGGTTTTGTGAAATCTTCTAGGATGTTAATTGGTAAAAGTATTGGAGTTGGTTGAATGTATTTACCGAAATAACCCAATCCTTTTTTGGTAAGACCCGCATAGAAATATGCCACTGACGTAGGTAAAGCTAAAGCAACAGTAGTATTTATATCATTCGTGGGCGCAGCTAACTCCCCATGCGGTAACTGTATTATTTTCCGGGGTAAAAGAGCACCTGACCAGTTAGAAACAAAAATGAATAGGAACATAGTTCCAATAAAGGGAACCCAAGGGCCATATTCTTCTCCAATCTGAGTTTTGCTCAAGTCTCGAATGAATTCAAGGACATATTCGAAGAAATTCTGACCGTCGGTTGGAATGGTTTGTGGATTCCGAACAGCTATAGTGGCTGAACCTAATAAGATAGCAATTACAACCCAAGAAGTGATAAGTACTTGGGCATGGACTTGGAAACTCCCTATTTGCCAATAAAAATGTTGGCCTACTTCCACATCGGATATATCGTATAACACTTTTAGTGAATTGATGGAACAGGGTAGAACATTCATATTGCCCTCTGACAGAAATAGAACTTAAAAAGGAATTATTTTGATTCAGCCATTTCTTATCTCTTTCTCAACTCGCCTGCTTTAATCGTATATTTCGGATACCAAGCGATCGCATAATATTCCCAGCGATTTTGATCTCTTTTTGGGGACTCAGGGATAGTAACCGATTCAATCAATTTATGGAGTTTCCAAAGTTATTGACTTATCCTATTATTAATCAACAATTTCTTATATAGCTAGAACGGCCCTCACAAATTGCGGATACTAATTTGTTAAGAATCAATCGGATTGAAGCTATAGCGTCATCGTTCGCTGGAATCGAAATATCTGCGAGATCCGGGTCACAATTTGTATCGATTAAACAAATTGTCGGAATCCCCAAAGTGAGACATTCTCGAAGAGCCGTATATTCTTCTTGCTGATCAACGATGATTACAATATCGGGTAACCCCGTCATATATTTGATCCCGCCCAGATATGTTTGCAATTGAGATAATTGCCTCTTCAACATTGCTACATCTCTTTTCGGGAGACAGTTGAGTTTCCCCGTATTTTGTTCCGATCTCAAGTCCCTGAATCTATGAAGTCTCATTTCTGTAGTGGACCAATTCGTTGACATACCACCGAGCCATTTTTTATTAACATAATGACACCGAGCTCTTATTGCAGCTGATGCTACTGAATCAGCTGCTTTATTTTTGGTACCAACTAGTAAGAAGTGTTTTCCTATACTTGCTGCATCAAAAACTAAATCACAGGCTTCTGACAAAAAACGAGCAGTTCGAGTAAGATTTGTAATATGAATACCTTTACGCTTTGCAGAGATGTAAGGTGCCATTCTAGGATTCCATTTCCTAGTACCATGACCAAAATGAACTCCTGCTTCCATCATCTCTTCCAAATTCATGTTCCAATATCTTCTTGTCATTTCTCCCCTTCTCTCTCTCTTTTTTTTTTTAAGAGGTACCTGAAATAAATAATTGTTCCGACGGAACCTTCTACCGGAGATTGACCGTTAATACACGGTTCAAGTCACTAATTGCTTTCTATTCGTTATTATCTTTATTACCAAATCAAATGACCAGGACTAGATAGTTAAAAGAAAAGAATGAATCTGTCATGAAATTCTGTAAATGATCGTTCTGATGTATCAGGGAAATTTTTTGGGATGCAAGAACTAAATAATTCTATGTGGTGGAACAAAATATCTCTCATTTCCTCCTTGAATAGATTCTTCTTCTTGATTTCCAAAGGAATGTTGCTGTGTTGCCTTGAACGTTGGACTAATCCTTTGAATCCGGTACCAACAGGCATCATCCCCCCCAGAACAACGTTCTCTTTCAGGCCTTTCAACCAATCAATACGACCTCGTAGAGCGGCTTTTGCTAAAACCCGAGCGGTTTCTTGAAAACTCGCTTCGGATATGAAACTTTGAGTATTCAGAGACGCCCTCGTTATTCCCAATAAGATGGCTCGGTAACAGATCGCTTCTTCCAAAGCGCGCCCTGTTCGTTCTGCTCGCAACAATCCGATAAGTTCTCCAGGTGAAAAAACGTTAGACATTCCATCTTCTGAAACCAACACTTTTGATGTTATTTGACGTACAATAATCTCTATATGCCTATTATGGATCTGCACCCCCTGGGATCGATAAACCTTTTGGATCTTATTAACCAAAGAGATACGACTTTGCACTATGGTTAGTTCAGCGCCAATCAAGAATCTCCAAGGAATTCCAAGAATTCCTGTTATACGTTCGTTCCAACCTTCAACCCTCTTTTCTAGGTTCATCGATATTGAATCAATCGAACGCGCCTCTAACACTTGTTCCACTTTTGGAAGACCTTGTGTTATATCACCCGATCTCGATTTTTCATATATAAATGTAACTAATGTATCTCCTTCATAAAGGATTTCTCCACAATGGCCATGAACGGCTGCTCCTGGAGTAGCCAAATGAGGCTTAGCTGATCTTATTACTAAGGAGTCAACATGAACAATTAGAACTTGACCCGATTTTATGTGTGGTCCGTATTTGGATATACATCCATTTTCACAAATAAACTGTCCAAGGCTAATTATTGTGGATGTCTCCTCACAACAATCGTGAGGGCGAAAGCTCCAATTCAAATCGAATGGATTCAAAATGATGTTACTGCACGAATCGGGATTATAAACTCTTCCATTTTCATCCATTAAATAATATTTAAGTCCTTGGAAAGTCTGTTTGAAATTGTCAAGTAGCAAATATTTATTTAACAAGATCTGATTATGAGTTATTAAATAGAAATAGTAAAATGAATAAAAATTCGTAATTTTAGGTACAATCCCTAAGGGACCCAACGAATTCCTAATGGGAATCGCGAGATCTTCTTTAATTAATTCTTTTGTCACTTTGTGAGATTTCGAACCATTGAATGGGCCAATTCGAGAACAATCGGATGATGACAAAATTAGAAAAGATAGATATTCCTTATTTCTATTCAGCAACGTACGAATAGTCCCTTGATGTTGGGTAAGTGATTGAATCCTCGCCTTGAAA